GTCCCTGTAGCTTAAACCAAAGCATAGCACTGAAGATGCTAAGACGGATACCACCTTCCCAAGGACAAAAGACTTAGTCCTAACCTTACCGTTAATTTCCCGCTCAACATATACATGCAAGTATCCGCACCCCAGTGCAAACGCCCCCAGCCTCTTACCAAGACAAAAGGAGCAGGCATCAGGTACGCCCATAACGCAGCCCAAGACACCTCGCCCAGCCACACCCCCACGGGTACTCAGCAGTAATTAACATTAAGCAATGAGCGAAAGCTTGACTTAGTTAGAGCTACCAGGGTTGGTAAATCTTGTGCCAGCCACCGCGGTCATACAAGAGACCCAAATTAACCGTACACGGCGTAAAGAGTGGGCTCTAACTATCACAACCAACTAAGATAAAACTACAACCTAAGCTGTCATAAGCCCAAGATGTTCAGAACCCCACCAAAAAGCTGATCTTAGCACCTGCGACCTATCTACCCCACGAAAGCCAGGGTACAAACTGGGATTAGATACCCCACTATGCCTGGCCCTAAATCTTGATGCTTACCACACAAAAACATCCGCCTGAGAACTACGAGCATAAACGCTTAAAACTCTAAGGACTTGGCGGTGCCCTAAACCCACCTAGAGGAGCCTGTTCTATAATCGATAACCCACGATACACCCGACCCCTCCTTGCCAAAACAGCCTACATACCGCCGTCGCCAGCCCACCTTCATGAAAGCACAATAGTGAGCTCAATAGTTTACAACCACTAACAAGACAGGTCAAGGTATAGCCCATGGAGTGGAAGAAATGGGCTACATTTTCTAAGATAGACAAACCCAACGAAAAGAGACTTGAAACCTGCCTCTAGAAGGCGGATTTAGCAGTAAAGAGGGACAATAGAGCCCTCTTTAAGCCGGCTCTAGGGCACGTACACACCGCCCGTCACCCTCATCACAAGCCACACCAACATTAACTAAAACACCAAACAGCTGAAGATGAGGCAAGTCGTAACAAGGTAAGTGTACCGGAAGGTGCACTTAGCACATCGAGGCGTAGCTACAATACAAAGCATTCAGCTTACACCTGAAAGATATCTGCCAAACACCAGATCACCTCGAAGCCTACCCTAGCCTCATCCATCACAATCAAAAACCCATTACCCCATCAAACTAAAACATTATCCCCTACCCAGTATAGGCGATAGAAAAGTACACCTGAGCGCCATAGAAACAGTACCGTAAGGGAAAGAATGAAATAACAATGAAAATCAAGCACTATACAGCAAAGATTAACCCTTGTACCTCTTGCATCATGGTCTAGCAAGAACAAACAGACAAAGTGAGCTTAAGCCTGCCACCCCGAAACCCAAGCGAGCTACTCACGAGCAGCTACCCTGAGCAAACCCGTCTCTGTCGCAAAAGAGTGGGATGACCCGTTAGTAGAGGTGAAAAGCCAACCGAGCTGGGTGATAGCTGGTTGCCCGCAAAACGAATCTTAGTTCTCCCCTAACTCCTCCCCCAGGAAGCAACAAACTCAAACCCCCATGTAGTGAGTTAAGGATTATCTAAAGGGGGTACAGCCCCTTTAAAAAGGACACACCCTTCACTAGCGGATAATTTTCCCCACTTTGACCCCGTGGGCCTTAAAGCAGCCATCCCAAAAGAGTGCGTCAAAGCTCTCTCAATAAAAATACAAAAACAATATGACTCCCTACATTCCTAGCCGGCTAACCTATAACAATAGATGAATCAATGCTAGAACGAGTAACCAGGACACCCTCCCCTCAAGCGCCAGTTTATACACCATTAACAGCCCAACCATTAATGCTTAGCCCCCCTCCACAAGACCAAACATTAAACACACCCTGTTAACCCAACCCAGGAGCGCACACTAGGATGATTAAAATCTACAAAAGGAACTCGGCAAACCCAAGGCCCGACTGTTTACCAAAAACATAGCCTTCAGCTAAACAAGTATTGGAGGTGATGCCTGCCCAGTGACACCACGTTTAACGGCCGCGGTATCCTAACCGTGCAAAGGTAGCGCAATCAATTGTCCCATAAATCGAGACTTGTATGAATGGCTAAACGAGGCCCTAACTGTCTCCTGTAGATAATCAGTGAAACTGATCTCCCCGTGCAAAAGCGAGGATAAACACACAAGACGAGAAGACCCTGTGGAACTTTAAAATCAATAGCCACCACACACCAATCCAAAGCCCACTCGGCTCCACCACCCACAACACTGGCTAATATTTTTAGATTGGGGCGATCTTGGAGAAAAACAAATCCTCCAAAAATAAGGCCAAACTCCTTAGCGAAGAGCCACCCCTCAACGCGCTAACAGCACCCAGATCCAATAAAATTGACCAATGAACCAAGCTACCCCAGGGATAACAGCGCAATCTCCCCCAAGAGTCCCTATCGACGAGGAGGTTTACGACCTCGATGTTGGATCAGGACATCCTAGTGGTGCAGCCGCTACTAAGGGTTCGTTTGTTCAACGATTAACAGTCCTACGTGATCTGAGTTCAGACCGGAGCAATCCAGGTCGGTTTCTATCTATGACCAACCCTTCCCAGTACGAAAGGACCGGAAAGGTGGGGCCAATACCCCAGGCACGCCCCCACTTCAAGTGATGATTTCAACTAAACCACCAAAAGTTCACACCTATATTCCCTCTAGAAAAGAGTCGCTAGTGTAGCAGAGCCTGGCTAATGCAAAAGACTTAAACCCTTTACCCCAGAGGTTCAAATCCTCTCTCTAGCACTCCAACTATGACCTGACCAAACATCCCCCCAATCTACCCCATCATAGCACTAGCCTACATAATTCCCATCCTAGTTGCTGTAGCTTTTCTTACATTAGTTGAACGAAAAATCCTAAGCTACATACAATCCCGAAAAGGGCCAAACATTGTTGGCCCCTTCGGACTACTACAGCCTGTAGCAGATGGAGTTAAACTATTTACCAAAGAGCCTATCCGTCCCTCTACATCCTCACCCCTTCTATTCATCACTACCCCAATACTAGCCCTTCTCCTCGCACTAACAATCTGAGCCCCCCTCCCCCTTCCATTCCCCCTTGCAGATATAAACCTAGGTCTTCTCTTCCTTTTAGCCATATCAAGCTTAGCAGTCTATTCAATCCTGTGATCAGGCTGAGCATCGAACTCCAAATACGCCCTAATCGGGGCACTACGAGCAGTAGCACAGACCATTTCTTACGAAGTAACATTAGCCATTATCCTCCTCTCCATAGTCATACTAAGTGGTAACTACACCATAACCACCCTCGCCACCTCACAAGAACCCCTATACCTTATATTCTCCTCCTGACCTCTCGCAATAATATGGTTTATCTCAACACTAGCCGAAACAAATCGATCCCCATTCGACCTTACAGAAGGAGAATCCGAACTAGTCTCAGGCTTCAATGTAGAATACTCTGCAGGACCATTCGCCCTATTCTTCCTAGCTGAATATGCAAACATTATACTAATAAATGCACTAACCACCCTCCTATTCCTCAACCCTAGCACACTTAACCTACCGTCAGAGCTGTTCCCTCTCACTCTGGCCACAAAAACCTTACTCCTCTCCTCGAGCTTCCTATGAATTCGAGCCTCATACCCACGATTTCGATACGACCAACTCATGCACCTCCTCTGAAAAAACTTCCTCCCACTAACACTAGCACTACACCTCTGACACACCAGCATACCAATCTCCTACGCGGGCCTACCTCCTTACCTAAGGAAATGTGCCCGAATGTCAAGGGTCACTGTGATAAAGTGAACATAGAGGTATACCAACCCTCTCATTTCCTAATAAACTTAGAAAAGCAGGAATTGAACCTGCACAAAAGGAATCAAAATCCTCCATACTCCCTTTATATTATTTCCTAGTAGTGTCAGCTAACAAAGCTATCGGGCCCATACCCCGAAAATGACGGTTCAACTCCCTCCTCTACTAATGAGCCCTCTCACAAAATTTATCCTAATACTCAGCCTAGCTCTAGGAACAATAATCACAATCACAAGCAACCACTGAGTAACAGCCTGAGCCGGACTAGAAATTAACACCCTAGCTATTATCCCCCTAATCTCAAAATCCCATCATCCTCGAGCCATCGAAGCAGCAACCAAATACTTCCTAACACAAGCAACTGCCTCTGCACTAATACTCTTTTCAAGCATAACCAATGCATGGTCCTCCGGACAATGAGACATCACCCAACTCACCAACCCCCCATCATGCCTTCTACTCACAGCTGCAATCGCTATCAAACTAGGACTCACCCCATTCCACTTTTGATTCCCAGAAGTATTACAAGGCTCATCCCTCACTACAGCCCTACTACTCTCTACAGCAATAAAATTCCCACCAACCACTATCCTACTCCTCACATCACACTCACTAAACCCTACACTACTCTCCACCATAGCCATTATATCTATTGCTCTTGGTGGTTGAATAGGACTTAACCAAACACAAACCCGAAAAATCCTAGCTTTCTCATCCATCTCACACTTAGGTTGAATAACCATCATCATTACCTACAACCCAAAACTAACCTTACTAACATTCTACCTCTACTCCTTAATAACAACATCCATCTTCCTCTCCATAAACTCAACCAACACTCTAAAACTATCAACACTAATAACCTCATGAACTAAAGCCCCCATATTAAACACAACTCTTATACTAACCCTCCTATCACTAGCAGGTCTCCCCCCACTAACAGGCTTCCTGCCTAAATGACTTATTATTCAAGAATTGACCAAACAGGAAATAACCACTACAGCCACCATCATCTCCATACTCTCACTCCTAGGGCTCTTCTTCTACCTACGCTTAACATACTGCTCAACAATCACCCTTCCCCCTAACTCCTCAAATAAAATAAAACAGTGATCTATCAAAAAACCAGTTAACACTCTAACCCCCACACTCACCCTTCTATCCTTATCACTCCTACCACTCTCCCCCATAATCCCCACCACCACTTAAGAAACTTAGGATAATGCCAAACCAAAGGCCTTCAAAGCCTTAAACAAGAGTTAAACTCTCTTAGTTTCTGCTAAGACTCGTAGGATACTAACCCACATCTCCTGAATGCAACTCAGATGCTTTAACTAAGCTAGAGCCTTACTAGGTAGGTGGGCTTTGATCCCACGATTTTCCTAATTAACAGTTAGGTGCCCCAAACAACAGGCCTCTACCTAAAAGACTCCGATGCGCCCTAAGCGCACATCAATGAGCTTGCAACTCAATATGAACTTCACTACGGAGCCGATAAGAAGAGGAATCAAACCTCTGTAAAAAGGACTACAGCCTAACGCTCTAACACTCAGCCATCTTACCAACTTACCTGTGACCTTAAACCGATGACTATTCTCAACCAATCACAAAGACATTGGCACACTCTACCTCATTTTCGGCGCATGAGCTGGCATAATCGGTACCGCCCTAAGCTTGCTCATCCGCGCAGAACTCGGTCAGCCAGGAACCTTACTAGGAGACGACCAAATTTACAATGTAATCGTTACTGCCCATGCTTTCGTAATAATCTTTTTCATAGTAATACCAATCATAATCGGAGGATTTGGGAACTGACTGGTGCCCCTTATAATTGGTGCTCCTGATATAGCATTCCCACGCATAAACAACATAAGCTTCTGGCTCCTCCCTCCCTCCTTCCTTCTCCTACTAGCCTCATCCACAGTTGAGGCCGGAGCAGGTACAGGGTGAACTGTCTACCCACCCTTAGCCGGAAACCTAGCCCATGCTGGAGCATCAGTAGACCTAGCTATTTTTTCCCTCCATTTAGCAGGTGTATCTTCCATCCTAGGAGCTATCAACTTTATCACCACTGCCATTAACATAAAACCACCCGCCCTATCACAATATCAAACCCCACTATTTGTTTGATCTGTCCTCATTACCGCCGTGCTACTTCTACTATCCCTCCCAGTCCTAGCTGCTGGCATTACCATACTCCTCACAGACCGTAACCTAAACACCACATTCTTTGACCCCGCAGGAGGAGGAGACCCAGTCCTATACCAACACCTCTTCTGATTCTTTGGTCACCCAGAAGTATATATCCTTATCCTCCCAGGATTCGGAATCATTTCACATGTAGTAGCCTACTATGCAGGTAAAAAAGAACCATTTGGCTACATAGGCATGGTATGAGCGATACTATCCATTGGGTTCCTAGGATTTATCGTATGAGCCCACCATATATTCACAGTAGGAATAGACGTGGACACCCGAGCATACTTCACATCTGCCACTATAATTATTGCCATCCCAACTGGAATTAAAGTCTTCAGCTGACTGGCCACACTACACGGCGGAGCCATCAAATGAGAACCTCCCATATTATGAGCCTTAGGGTTCATCTTCTTATTTACCATTGGAGGACTTACAGGAATCATTCTAGCAAACTCCTCACTAGACATCGCCCTGCACGACACATACTATGTAGTAGCACACTTCCACTACGTACTCTCAATGGGCGCTGTCTTTGCCATTCTAGCAGGACTCACCCACTGATTCCCACTATTCACCGGATTTACCTTACACCAAACATGGGCCAAAGCCCACTTCGGAGTTATATTTGTTGGTGTAAACTTAACCTTCTTCCCCCAACATTTCTTAGGATTAGCAGGCATACCACGACGATACTCAGACTACCCAGACGCCTACACACTATGAAATACCCTATCCTCCATTGGCTCATTAATCTCAATAATAGCTGTAATCATACTAACATTCATCATCTGAGAAGCCTTTGCCTCTAAACGAAAGGTCTTACAACCAGAACTAACCCCTACCAACATCGAATGAATCCACGGATGTCCACCCCCACACCATACCTTCGAAGAACCCGCCTTCGTCCAAGTACAAGAAAGGAAGGAATCGAACCCTCATACATTGGTTTCAAGCCAACCGCATACTAAACCACTTATGCTTCTTTCTTAAGTGAGATGTTAGTAAACCAATTACATAGCCCTGTCAGAGCCAAGTCACAGGTAAAAACCCTGTACATCTCCATATGGCAAACCAATCACAACTAGGATTCCAAGACGCTTCATCCCCAATCATAGAAGAACTAGTCGAATTCCACGACCATGCCCTTATAGTTGCACTAATAATCTGCAGCCTAGTCCTCTACCTCCTTACACTTATACTAATAGAAAAGCTATCCTCAAACACCGTCGATGCCCAAGAAATCGAACTAATCTGAACAATCCTTCCAGCTATCGTCCTCATCTCACTTGCCCTGCCATCCCTGCAAATCCTATACATAATAGACGAAATTGACGAACCCGACCTAACCCTAAAAGCCATTGGACATCAATGATATTGATCCTACGAATATACCGACTTCAAAGATCTCTCATTTGACTCTTACATAATCCCCACAACAGAACTCCCTCTGGGGTATTTCCGACTCCTAGAAGTTGACCATCGCGTTGTTCTTCCAATAGAATCCCCCATTCGCATCATTGTTACTGCTGACGACGTCCTCCACTCTTGAACAGTCCCATCACTAGGAGTGAAAACCGATGCCATCCCAGGACGACTCAACCAAACATCATTTATCACTACTCGCCCAGGAATTTTCTATGGCCAATGCTCAGAAATCTGCGGAGCCAACCATAGCTTCATGCCTATCGTAGTAGAATCCACCCCCCTCATCTACTTCGAAAACTGATCCTCACTCCTATCCTCTTAACCATTAAGAAGCTATGCACCAGCACTAGCCTTTTAAGCTAGACAAAGAGGAAAATTTCTCCTCCTTAATGACATGCCACAACTCAACCCAAACCCATGACTTTCCATTATAATTATATCATGATTAACATTCTCCCTAATCATCCAACCTAAAATACTATCCTTTACTCCCACAAACCCCCCCATCAACAAAACACCCATAACCTCTAAAACTAACCCCTGACCCTGACCATGATCCTAACCTTCTTCGACCAATTCTCAAGCCCCTACCTCCTTGGAGTACCACTAATTCTCCTTTCAACACTACTCCCTACCCTACTCCTTCCAGCACCAAATACCCGATGGATCACTAACCGCCTATCTACCCTACAATCATGACTCATTCACACAATCACCAAACAACTCATAATTCCACTAAACAAGCCCGGCCATAAATGAGCTCTTATCCTCTCATCTCTACTAATATTCCTACTAATAATTAACCTCCTAGGCCTACTACCCTACACATTCACTCCAACCACTCAACTATCAATAAATATAGCCCTCGCATTCCCACTTTGACTTGCTACATTGCTTACAGGCCTACGAAACCAACCTACAACCTCCTTAGGACATCTTTTACCCGAAGGAACCCCCACACCACTAATCCCAGCTCTAATCGTAATCGAAACTATCAGCCTCCTCATCCGTCCACTTGCCCTAGGTGTCCGCCTTACAGCAAACCTCACCGCAGGACATCTACTTATTCAACTCATCTCAACAGCAACCATTACACTTCTTCCCCTCACAACCACATTATCTGCCCTCACCGTTACAATCCTCCTCCTACTGACAGTCCTAGAAGTAGCAGTAGCCATAATCCAAGCCTACGTCTTCGTACTCTTACTGAGCCTCTACCTACAAGAAAACATCTAATGGCCCACCAAGCACATTCCTATCACATAGTAGACCCCAGCCCATGACCCATCTTTGGAGCCGCTGCCGCCCTACTTACCACATCAGGACTAATCATATGATTCCACTATAACTCCTCACAACTATTAACCCTAGGACTTCTCTCAATCATCCTTGTTATACTCCAATGATGACGAGACATTGTACGAGAAGGTACATTCCAAGGCCACCATACACCCACAGTCCAAAAAGGCCTACGATACGGAATAATTCTTTTCATCACATCAGAAGCATTCTTCTTTCTAGGATTCTTCTGAGCCTTCTTCCACTCCAGCCTAGCACCAACCCCAGAACTAGGCAGCCAATGACCCCCAACCGGAATCACGCCCCTTAACCCCCTAGAAGTCCCCCTACTAAATACAGCCATCCTACTAGCTTCTGGCGTTACCGTAACCTGAGCCCACCACAGTATCACAGAAGGAAACCAAAAGCAAGCAATCCAAGCACTGACCCTCACAATCCTACTAGGCTTCTACTTCACTGCCCTCCAAGCAACAGAATATTACGAAGCATCATTTTCAATCGCCGATGGTGTGTACGGCTCAACCTTCTTTGTAGCTACCGGATTCCACGGACTTCACGTCATTATTGGATCCTCCTTCTTATCAATCTGCCTCCTACGATTAATCAAATTCCACTTTACATCCAACCACCACTTCGGATTCGAAGCGGCAGCTTGATATTGACACTTCGTAGACATCATCTGACTATTCCTCTACATAACTATCTACTGATGAGGATCCTGCTCTTCTAGTATACTTATTACAATAGACTTCCAATCTTTTAAATCTGGTACAACCCCAGAGAAGAGCAATAAACATAATCACATTTATACTCACCCTAACACTCACCCTCAACATTGCCCTAATCATACTAAACTTCTGACTTAGCCAAATAACCCCCGACTCAGAGAAACTCTCACCTTACGAATGCGGGTTCGACCCACTAGGATCTGCCCGACTCCCATTCTCCATCCGATTCTTCCTCAGTAGCCATCCTATTCCTCTTATTCGACCTAGAAATCGCCCTCCTATTACCCCTACCATGGGCCACTCAACTAAAATATCCAACCACAACTCTAATCTGAACCTCCATTATTATCCTCCTACTAACCCTAGGCTTAATTTACGAATGAACACAAGGAGGACTAGAATGGGCAGAATAAGAAAGTTAGTCTAGACAAGACAGTTGATTTCGACTCAACAAACCATAGCCTACCCTATGACTTTCTTCATGCCTTCCCTCCACCTAAGCTTCTACTCAGCCTTTACCCTAAGCTGCCTAGGATTAACCTTCCACCGAACTCACCTTGTCTCCGCCCTATTATGCTTAGAAAGCATAATACTATCAATGTATATCGCCCTCTCATCTTGATCTCTCGAAAACCAAGCCCCATCCTTCACTCTAATCCCCATCCTCATACTAACACTCTCTGCCTGCGAAGCAGCCACAGGACTAGCAATACTAGTAGCCTCTACACGAACACACGGCTCCGACCACCTGCACAACCTAAACCTACTACAATGCTAAAAATTATCCTACCAACCATAATACTACTTCCCACAGCCCTCCTATCCCCTTTAAAATTCATATGGACTAATACTACAATACACAGCCTACTAGTTGCCACCCTAAGCCTACAATGACTAGTACCTTCATACCACCCATACAAAAACCTCACCCAGTGAACAGGTACAGACCAAACCTCCTCCCCCCTACTAGTACTCTCCTGCTGATTACTACCACTTATAATCTTAGCAAGTCAAAACCACCTACACCATGAACCTCCCACACGAAAACGAATCTTCACAGCAACTCTAATTGCAGTTCAACCATTTATTATACTAGCTTTCTCAACTACAGAACTCATAATGTTCTATATCTCCTTTGAAGCAACCCTAATCCCAACCCTAATCCTCATCACACGATGAGGAAATCAACCAGAACGCCTAAGCGCTGGCATCTACCTCCTCTTTTACACACTCATCAGCTCCCTCCCCCTATTAGTTGCAATCCTATTCTTACACTCACAAACAGGCACTCTACACTTCCCCACTCTAAAACTAACCCCCCACTCACTACCATCCTCACCAACAAACCACTGATCTTCCCTCTTCCTAAACACAGCCCTACTAATAGCCTTTATAGTAAAAGCACCCCTGTATGGTTTCCACCTCTGACTCCCCAAGGCCCACGTAGAGGCCCCAATTGCCGGATCCATACTACTTGCTGCCCTCCTTCTCAAACTTGGTGGATATGGTATTATACGAATCACCTATCTTACAGCCCTATCCCCAAACAACCTCCTCCACTACTCATTTATTACCCTCGCTCTCTGAGGAGCATTAATGACCAGCTCAATCTGCCTACGCCAAGTTGATCTAAAATCCCTCATCGCTTACTCCTCCGTAAGCCACATAGGTCTAGTGATCGCTGCATGTATAATCCAAACACACTGATCATTCTCTGGAGCTATAATCCTTATAATCGCCCATGGCCTAACCTCCTCCATACTGTTCTGCTTAGCTAACACAAACTACGAACGTACACACAGCCGTACTCTCCTCCTTGCCCAAGGACTACAACCCCTCCTCCCCCTAATGGCCACCTGATGATTGCTAGCCAACTTAACCAACATAGCTCTTCCCCCTACCACAAACCTAATAGCAGAGTTAAACATCATAGTTGCACTATTCAACTGATCCAACCCCACAATCCTCTTAACTGGAACTGCAACCCTACTAACCGCCTCATACACACTATTTATACTAACAACTACCCAACGAGGAACCCCATCCCCCTATATCACAACACTCCAAAACTCAACTACACGAGAACACCTCTTAATAATCCTCCACCTCCTCCCAATACTCCTTCTAATCCTAAAACCAGAACTAATCTCAGGACCCCTCTCATGCAAGTATAGTTTAAGCCAAACATTAGACTGTGACCCTAAAAATAGAAGTTAGACCCTTCTTACCTGCCAAGGGGAGGTTCAACCAACAAGAACTGCTAATTCTTGCATCTGAGTTTAAAACCTCAGCCCCCTTACTTTTAAAGGATAAGAGTAATCCACTGGTCTTAGGAGCCACACATCTTGGTGCAAATCCAAGTAAAAGTAATGGAAACCGCCCTACTTCTCAACACCTCCATACTACTCACACTAACAATCATCCTAACCCCCATATTCCTCCCCCTCCTCCTAAAAAACTTTCAAAGCTCTCCCCAAACCCTCACCACCACCATCAAAACTGCCTTCCTAGTTAGCCTAATACCAACAACACTCTTCATGTACTCAGGACTAGACAGCATCACCTCCTACTGAGAGTGAAAATTCACCATAAACTTCAAAATTCCCCTTAGCTTTAAAATAGACCAGTACTCCATACTATTCTTCCCCATCGCACTATTCGTAACATGATCCATCCTACAATTTGCTATATCGTATATAGCATCAGACCCTCACATCACAAAATTCTTCTCCTACCTAACGGCATTCCTAATTGCCATACTAACACTAACCCTCGCCAACAACATATTCCTACTCTTCATCGGCTGAGAAGGAGTAGGCATTATATCCTTCCTACTAATCAGCTGATGACATGGACGAGCGGAGGCCAACACAGCAGCCTTACAGGCTGTACTTTATAACCGAATTGGAGATATTGGACTCATCATAAGCATAGCATGACTTGCATCCACCCTAAATTCCTGAGAAATACAACAAATATTCTCACCCATAGAGACTCCAACCCTCCCCCTACTAGGACTCATTCTAGCCGCTACAGGAAAATCCGCCCAATTTGGCCTCCACCCTTGACTGCCAGCAGCCATAGAGGGCCCAACTCCCGTTTCTGCCCTACTTCACTCAAGCACAATAGTAGTCGCTGGAATTTTCCTACTTATCCGCTCCCACCCTCTACTCACCAACAACAAAACCGCCCTCACCCTATGTCTATGTCTAGGGGCTATATCCACACTATTTGCCGCCACATGTGCCCTGACACAAAATGACATTAAAAAAATCATTGCTTTCTCCACATCCAGCCAACTCGGACTAATAATAGTCACCATTGGACTAAACCTCCCACAACTAGCCTTCCTACATATCTCCACCCATGCCTTCTTCAAGGCCATGCTATTCCTATGCTCAGGATCAATCATCCACAGCCTAAACGGAGAACAGGACATTCGAAAGATAGGAGGCCTACAAAAAACACTCCCAACAACCACCTCCTGCCTAACAGTTGGAAACATAGCACTAATAGGAACCCCCTTTCTAGCAGGATTCTTCTCAAAAGACCTTATCATCGAAAACCTAAACACCTCCTACCTAAACACCTGAGCATTATTATTAACCCTCCTAGCCACTACCTTTACCGCCACATACAGCTTACGAATAACTCTCCTAGTACAAGCAGAATCCACTCGAACTCCAACAATAACCCCAATAAACGAAAACAGCCCGCAAACCCTCAACCCAATCACCCGCCTAGCCTTAGGAAGCACCGTAGCTGGTCTACTCATCACATCATTCATAACCCCAACACAAACCCCACCAATAACAATGCCCATACTAACAAAAACCGCAGCCATTATCGCAACAACCCTAGGCCTCATTTTCGCCCTAGAACTCGCAAACATAACCCACACCATAACCCACCCCAAACAAAACAACCTCCTAAACTTCTCCTCCACATTAGGCTACTTCAACATCCTAACTCACCGCCTAAGCTCCACTAACCTACTATACACAGGACAAAAAATCGCCACCCACCTCACAGACCTGTCCTGATACAAGAAAATAGGGCCAGAAGGGCTTGCCGACCTACAACTCATAGCATCCAAAGCCTCTACCACCCTACATAAAGGATTAATCAAAGCCTATCTAAGTTCATCCGCACTCTCCATCCTAGTAATCCTACTATCCCTATAACCCAAAAATCTAATGGCCCCAAACCTACGAAAATCACACCCCCTACTAAAAATAGTAAACAGCTCCCTAATCGACCTACCAACCCCCTCAAACATCTCCGCCTGATGAAACTTCGGATCACTCCTAGGAATCTGCCTAACAGTACAAATCTTAACAGGCCTACTCCTAGCCGCCCACTACACAGCAGACACATCCCTAGCCTTTTCATCCGTAGCTAACACATGCCGAAATGTACAGTATGGATGACTAATTCGCAATCTCCATGCAAATGGAGCCTCATTCTTCTTTATCTGCATCTACCTCCACATTGCTCGAGGATTCTACTATGGCTCCTACCTATACAAAGAAACTTGAAATACAGGAATTATTCTCCTACTCACCCTTATAGCAACCGCCTTCGTAGGCTATGTCCTACCATGAGGCCAAATATCATTCTGAGGGGCCACAGTTATCACAAACCTATTCTCTGCCATCCCTTATATCGGCCATACACTAGTAGAGTGGGCCTGAGGGGGATTCTCCGTAGACAATCCCACCCTGACCCGATTCTTCACCCTGCATTTCCTCCTCCCATTCATTATCACCAGCCTAATTCTCATTCACTTAACCTTCCTCCACGAATCAGGATCAAACAATCCCCTAGGCATCACATCAAACTGCGACAAAATCCCATTCCACCCCTACTTCTCCCTAAAAGATCTCCTGGGATTTACAATTCTACTTCTCCTACTTACCACCCTAGCCCTATTCTCCCCCAACCTCCTCGGGGACCCCGAAAACTACACACCAGCAAACCCCCTAGTAACCCCCCCTCATATTAAACCAGAATGATATTTCCTATTTGCATACGCAATTCTACGCTCAATCCCCAATAAATTGGGAGGAGTCCTAGCCCTAGCCGCCTCCGTATTAGTCCTATTCCTAAGCCCTCTCCTACACAAATCCAAACAGCGCACTATAACCTTTCGTCCAGCTTCCCAACTCCTATTTTGAACCCTAGCCGCTAACCTATTCATCCTAACATGAGTAGGAAGCCAACCAGTAGAGCACCCCTTCATTATCATTGGACAGCTAGCCTCACTAACCTACTTTACTATTATCCTAATTTTACTCCCCATCACCTCATTCCTAGAAAACAAATTCCTCAACTAAACTCTAATAGTTTACTAAAAACATTGGTCTTGTAAACCAAAGAACGAAGATTCACCCTTCTTAGAGTTATCAGAAAAAGAGGACTAAACCTCTATCACCAACTCCCAAAGCTGGTATTTTCCATTAAACTATTTCCTGACCCTAAACAGCCCGAATCGCCCCACGAGACAAGCCTCGCACAAGCTCCAACACAGCAAACAAGGTTAACAGCAACCCTCAACCAGCTACCAAAAACATCCCCACCCCACAAGAATAAAACAAAGCTACCCCACTAAAATCCAACCGAACAGAAGACAACCCCACACCATCCACAGTCTCCACCCCAAACTTTTCCTCTCCTCACCCTCCAACAGCAAACCCTAAACCAACCACCAGCGCAAGCCCCATCACATACCCTACAACACGCCAATCCCCCCAAGCCTGCGGAAATGGATCCGCCGCTAGCGAAACAGAGTATACAAAAACCACTAATATTCCACCTAAATACACCATAAAGAGCACCAAAGATATAAAAGAGACCCCTAAACTCACTAATCACCCACATCCTACAACAGAGCCTAAGACCAATCCAACCACCCCATAGTAAGGAGAGGGGTTGGAAGCAACTGCCAGCGCAGCTAAAACAAAACTAATCCCCAAAAAAATTACGAAATAGGCCATAAATTCTTGCTTGGCCTTTATCCAAGGTCTATGGCTTGAAACACCATCGTTAACTATTGTCTTAACTACAAGAACTTCATACAAGACCCCCCCCCTTCCCCCCCCATAGAAAACTATATGGGGTTTATAGGCTATGTGTATCGGGCATTCAACAATTGTCCCTATACATTTCATTTAGTTTATAGTGGGTAATAGGCTTCATGTTTTATCTCATTAAACAGTACTCTCGGATGGTTGGTGGTACCGCTCGGCTTTGCCTCTTGGATTAGTGTACTTAATGGCTGGCGCCAAGCCATAATCAATGTGGAAGGTCATACAATGGTACTCTTCAATGGGTATTGCTCTAGCGTATGGAAGTGTTCTGATACAGGGACTTAATGATACCTAGGCATAGGTGAGCCATCTCTTGTAAGGCAAGTTTCAGGGACCAGGTGATCTATTGATTGGGCAACTCACGAGAAATCAGCAACTGGATGTTCGTAAGGTTTATCACGACCAGCTTCAGGCTCTTTCTTTCCCCCTACACCCTCGCCCTACTTGCGCTTTTGCGCCTCTGGTTCCTCGGTCAGGGCCATATATCGATTTGCTCCCCGCACGGTGCACCCCACAGGGTCATTTGGTTCGCCCTTGGATAGCACTCTGCCTCGTAATCGCGACATCTTAATGGTTCGGCGCCTCTGGTATTTCTTTTTTTTTTCTCTCTTCACTCGGCCCTTCCAGTGCAACGGGTATATACAATTTGTTGACGTGAGCATAATGGTCGGCGGCCTGGTTCTGGTCCTCAGGGGTGAATTAATGATACGGTTTCAAGTGTTAGGGGAATCATTTTGGCACTGATGCACTTTGCTTCGCATTTGGTTATGGTAGTTTCACTATCTATTATACATGGTGTTATTAGGTTAATGATTATTAGACATAATTCTCTTACTTTTCTTCCTTTGTCATTTCCCCTCAATTTCCTAACTTCGTCAAAACGAAGTCGGGAAATCTCTATTCAAATCAAATCAAGCTTTCAACAAAAATTTTTTCATCAACAAACACTTTACAACACAAACAAACTCTCCTCAACTTTCATAATTCCACTTAACAAACGTTGTCACTCACAACCAACTTGTGTCAACAAACGAACGTTTGTCTTCCCCTTTATGTTGATAACCACTTGTCTTCTTGTTGACGTTGTTTATCTTCTTGTTGATATTATTTGTTGTCCACTCAACCCCACCAAAACATAAAACACATCAAGACTACACCCAACCAACACACCTCACCATGTAGTGAAGCCAACCAGTAGAGCACCCCTTCATTATCATTGGACAGCTAGCCTCACTAACCTACTTCACTATCATCCTAATTTTACTCCCCATCACCTCATTCCTAGAAAACAAATTCCTCAACTAAACTCTAATAGTTTACTAAAAACATTGGTCTTGTAAACCAAAGAACGAAGATTCACCCTTCTTAGAGTTATCAGAAAAAGAGGACTAAACCTCTATCACCAACTCCCAAAGCTGGTATTTTCCATTAAACTATTTCCTGACCCTAAACAGCCCGAATCGCCCCACGAGACAAGCCTCGCACAAGCTCCAACACAGCAAACAAGGTTAACAGCAACCCTCAACCAGCTACCATAAACATCCCCACCCCACAAGAATAAAACAAAGCTACCCCACTAAAATCCAACCGAACAGAAGACAACCCCACACCATCCACAGTCTCCACCCCAAACTTTTCCCCTCCTCACCCTCCAACAGCAAACCCTAAGCCAACCACCAGCGCAAGCCCCATCACATACCCTACAACACGCCAATCCCCCCAAGCCTGCGGAAATGGATCCGCTGCTAGCAAAACAGAGTATACAAAAACCACTAATATTCCACCTAAGTACACCATAAAGAGCACCAAAGATATAAAAGAGACCCCTAAACTCACTAATCACCCACATCCTACAACAGAGCCTAAGACCAATCCAACCACCCCATAGTAAGGAGAGGGGTGGCAAAGAAAAAGCTAGCAGGAGCACAACATGAATAACAGTTAAGAAGGGAGCAAGAATTTAAAAGTAACGGGTATAGGAAGAAAGGAGGGAGGAGGGAAGGAGGGAGGAGGGAGGAGGGAAGGAGGGAGGAGGGAAGAAGGAAGGAGGAGGAGGGAAGGAGGGGGGGAGTTCTAAGCAAAACAACTACCAGCCCAACAAAACAAAACCAACCCCCCGAAACCTCCAAAAAAACTACAAGACCCTTAGCCTAAACCAATTATAGCTCAAAGCCCCCCCCCCCAACAACCATTCCAACAAAAGTCCCTAAAACTTTGTACCCGGCCCCCCCCCTTCCCCCCCCATAGGAAACTATATGGGGTCTATAGGCTATGTGTATCGGGCATTCAGCAATTGTCCCTATACATTTCATTCAATTTATAGTGGGTAGTAAGTTTCTTGTTCTATCCCATTAAATAGTATACTCGGATAGTTGGTGGTACCGCTCGGCTTTGCTTCTTGGATTAGTGTACTCAATGGCTGGCGCCAAGCCATAGTCAATGTGGAAGGTCATACAATGGTACTCTTCAATGGGTATTGTTCTGGGGTACGGAAGTGCTCTAATACAGGGACCTAATGATACCTAGGCATAGGTGAGCCATCTCTCGTAAGGCAAGTTTCAGGGACCAGGTGATCTATTGATTGGGCAACTCACGAGAAATCAGCAACTGGATGTTCGTAAGGTTTATCACGACCAGCTTCAGGCTCTTTCTTTCCCCCTACACCCTCGCCCTACTTGCGCTTTTGCGCCTCTGGTTCCTCGGTCAGGGCCATATATCGATTTGCTCCCCTCACGGTGCACCCCACAGGGTCATTTGGTTCGCCCTTGGATAGCACTCTGCCTCGTAATCGCGACATCTTAATGGTTCGGCGCCTCTGGTATTTCTTTTTTTTTTCTCTCTTCACTCGGCCCTTCCAGTGCAACGGGTATATACAATTTGTTGACGTGAGCATAATGGTCGGCGGCCTGGTTCTGGTCCTCAGGGGTGAATTAATGATACGGTTTCAAGTGTTAGGGGAATCATTTTGGCACTGATGCACTTTGCTTCGCATTTGGTTATGGTAGTTTCACTATCTATTATACATGGTGTTATTAGGTTAATGATTATTAGACATAATTCTCTTACTTTTCTTCCTTTGTCATTTCCCCTCAATTTCCTAACTTCGTCAAAACGAAGTCGGGAAATCTCTATTCAAATCAAATCAAGCTTTCAACAAAAATTTTTTCATCAACAAACACTTTACAACACAAACAAACTCTCCTCAACTTTCATAATTCCACTTAACAAACGTTGTCACTCACAACCAACTTGTGTCAACAAACGAACGTTTGTCTTCCCCTTTATGTTGATAACCACTTGTCTTCTTGTTGACGTTGTTTATTTTCTTGTTGATATTATTTGTTGTCTATTTATCAATGTTATCTACCCCTTAACCAATAACCTGCTACCCAATCACCTACATTAACAAACCAACAAGTAAACAAATTTATTAAATAGAACTTTGCCTC